ATAGGTAAATGCCTCCTTTTCTCCTGAAGTTGTCGGAATTATTTGCAATAAGATATTGGCTACAATTGAAAAGGTCTTATCAATAAAATTTCCATTTATCCGCGATCTAGGCATAGCTAGCAATCCATTCTAGAATTCTTCTCATTCCCTCTCGTGGGAAAATGCTCCCACAAAGAAAAGAATTGTACAGTACGAAATAACATAAAAACAGATTGATTTGAAAAAAAAAAGATTATCGACCTTCTATTCCAATCCAATTGTTCCTTTTTGACAGGAATCGATAAGAACTATTTGAACCCGATTCGATTTCATCCTAATGGAGTAGTATACCAACGAGGGGAACTATTCTGATTTCGTTGAAGTTACAGATTCGAGTAACTCAAGAAATTTGGATTGAATTATGATACAAAGAAGAAAAAGATCAAATAATCATTTTCTGATGAAAATAGAATAACCACCCCTTTTTTATGTTGTGTCCATTTGTGTCCATAGCAGGTAGACAATCCACTATACGAAATGTTTTATGGATTTAGAAGCGAGGGGTAAGGAAAGGAGCTTGTTGTTGAGAACTCTAAAACCGGAAAGAAGTTTGAGAATTTGAGGGGGTGGAATCGTAGTCTATATAGAATTCTGATAGAAATAGAAAGGGATCCATTAACGCTAGTCTAAAAAATCTAGACCTATTAATTAGTTGATTGGTTCTAATTCATTGATTGAATCGATTTGAAATCGTCGAAATAGAAGGGAGTCATTTTTGCAAAGATGAATCCGCCCTTTTTTCATTTTTTTTTAATTGAATTAAAAAAAAAATTTCGTAAGAAAAGAATTTTCTCTTTATCTTCAAGCCTCGAAAGAAAGATCTTTCTTGACTTTGATGAAAAATGTTCTATTTTGATTTGTAATATATAGGTAAAATGGATTACCTATCCAATAATCTAGAATGGAATATCAAGAACTCGCTATTCACTCGGTTTTTGGTTCATAATCATTATGTAGGAGAGATGGCCGAGTGGTTCAAGGCGTAGCATTGGAACTGCTATGTAGGCTTTTGTTTACCGAGGGTTCGAATCCCTCTCTTTCCGTACCTTCGCTTAATAGACCTCTTTTACTTTTATTAACAAAACCGGATCAAATAGCAATGGGCGACCCTTAATTCCACTAGTTAGACCTTTCATTGATATAGATTCTCTATTCCCAATTGCCGTAACACGCAAAACGGAACGAATATGAAAATAGCCCCTCTACGATCCATAAATGGGATCAAATCGGGATCAAACCCGTATTTTTCTTACTTACCCTTAGGTGAATTTAATTTAATTGGAAGAAAATGGCCCGAACCCTTTCTATTTTATTTGAGTTTAGGTTTAAGTCTGACGAGAATAATATTCTACGACTAGCAATTCATTTATTTTCAAACCGACCCATTGACTATCTATTATTTGATTGACCAATCCTTTATATTGGATTGGGTGAAGGGTCAAATGGTTTGGCACTTCCTCAGGAGGGGAAGAGTTGAGAGAATTTTGAATCAGAGTTCTGGATTTTTGTTCATCCTTTGCCGTAATAATATCTCGGGGTTTGCAGCGATAACTTGGTATATCGACTATACGCCCATTCACTAAAATATGTCTATGGTTAACTAATTGGCGGGCTGCGGGAATGGTCGAAGCCATACCCAATCGAAAAAGGATGTTATCCAAACGCATTTCAAGTAATTGGAGTAAAACCTGACCTGTTGACCCCTTTGCCTTTCCGGCGATACGAACGTATTTAAGTAATTGTCGTTCTGTAAGACCATAATGAAAACGCAATTTTTGTTTTTCTTCTAGGCGAATACGATATTGAGATTTTTTCCCGGAGCGCGGTTGGTTTCTAGGATCACTTCCGGCTTTAGGCCTTTTATTAGTTAGTCCTGGTAAAGCCCCCAGGCGGCGTATTTTTTTGAAACGAGGTCCTCGGTAACGAGACATAAAGACTCCTTATTCTTATTTAGAATTCATTTCATTCTTTTTTTTTTGAAATGTTATTTTACAGAATAAACCTAAACTAAAACTGAACTAAATGAAGCGAAGTTTGCTGAAGTAGTGTACTTGTACTATAAAGAAGAATAAAGAAGAATGAGATAAATTGGATAATTATTCCAACTTTCTATTATTATATAGATAATCCCTTTCCTGACATAGTTGGGAGTTCCTATAACTTAAGAAATTCATGGATTGTGGAAAAGAAAAAGGGGGAAGACCCCTTTTCAATATTCTTTGATTTCGAAGGAGGATTTTCCATTTTTCAAAACTGGAAAAAAATGAAAAATGGGGAAAAGCCGGCTATCGGAGTCGAACCGATGACCATCGCATTACAAATGCGATGCTCTAACCTCTGAGCTAAGCAGGCCCACATAATAGAAATTGTCTATGCATAGGAATTCAATACACTATAGTATAGTGTCTCTAGAAATATAGAAAAGAATAGAATCCATAATTTCCATATGGAATATGTTAGA